GATTCCATGATAAGCAATCAGATAATTCACGAATCATTTAATCAAATTGCATCTCCGAGTTCGTCAAATTATTCATTGACGGAAAAAAAAACGAAGGATCTCGCTGATAGAACAAGTAAAATTCGAAATCAAATAAAAAGAATCTCAAAAGAGAAAAAAAAAGTAACTCCAAGAATAAATAATCTTAGTCCTAACAAAACAAATTCTAATGCTAAAAGGTTCGAAAAATGGCAAATATTAAAAAGAAGAAATGCTCGATTAATCTATAAATTCCCCCCTTTTTTTAAAATTTTCATTGAAAAAATCTACACAGATCTATTTTTATCTATCATTAATATTCCCAGAATAAATACAAAACTTTTTCTTAAAGTAACAAAAAAAATTATTGATAAATCGATTTACAATAATGAAAGAAAACAAGAAAGAATTAATAAAAAAAAGAAAACTCCAATTACATTTATTTCGACTATAAAAAAGCCATTTGATAATATTAGTAATATTAAAGAAAATTCACGTATTTTTTATGACTTATCCTACGTGTCACAAGCATATGTATTTTACAAATTATCACAAATTCAAATTAGGAACTCGGTAAGATCTGTTGTTCAATATCAAAGAATCCCCCCTTTTCTTAAGTCTAAAATAAAGGATTCTTTTGAAAGACAAGGAATGATTCATTCGAAATTAGCAAATAAAAAACTTCCAAGCTATGAAACGAATCAATGGAAAAACTGGTTAAAAGGACATTATCAATACCATTTATCTCAGATCGGATGGTCTAGATTAATACCAGAAAAATGGCGAAATAGAGTTCGCCAGCGTTGTATAGTTAAAAAGGAAAATTTAAGCAAACGGCATTCATATGAAAAAGACCAATTGGTTGGTTCCAAAAAAAAATCGGAAGTATATTTATTATCCAATGAAAAAAGTAATTTTCGAAAATATTATAGATATAATCTTTTATCATATAAATTTATTAATTATGATAATAAAACGGAATGTTTTTTTTATAGATTTCCCTTTCAAGAAAATAAGAACCAAGAAATTTATTATACTTATAACAGGCCTAAAAAAGCCTTTTTTGATATACTGAGGAACATCCCTATTCAAAATGATCTAGGACAGGTTGATATTCCATATATGGAAAAATCGGCCGATAGAAAAAACTTTGATTGGAAATTTTTCAATTTTTATCTTAGCCAAAAAGCCGATATTGAGACCTGGATCATTATTGATACCAATAGGAATCAAAATACTCAAATTCCTACTAACAATTCTCAAATAATTTCTAAAAAAAATATTTTTTATCTTATGATTCCAGAAACCAATTCACCAAACCCCCACAAAGGATTTTTTGATTGGATGGGAATGAATGAAAAAATACTAAAGCGCCCCATATCGAATCTGGAATTTTGGCTCTTCCCAGAATTTGTGTTACTTTATAAGGCATATAAAACAAAACCTTGGTTTATACCAAGCAAATTACTTCTTTTAAATTTAAATAATAGTGAAAATAAAAAGATTAATGAAAAGAAAAAGATTAATTTGTTGATAGCCTCGAATAAAAAGCATCGAAATCAAGAAGAAAAAGAACCCATAAGTCAAGGAGATCGTGGATCCGTTCTCTCACAACAAAAAGATATTGAAGATAATTATGCAAGCTTGGACATAAAAAAGGGGAAAAAGAGAAAACAATACAAAAGCAATACAGAAGCAGAACTAGATTTCTTCCTGAAACGTTATTTGGTTTTTCAATTGAAATGGTGCACAACTTTAAATCAAAGAATGATCAATAATATCAAGGCATATTGTCTTCTGCTTAGACTGATAGATCCAAAAAAAATGACTATAACCTCCATTCAAAAGAGAGAAATAAATTTGGATAGAATGCCGATTCAAAGTAATTTAACTCTTTCAGAATTAATGAAGAGGGGGGTATTGATTGTAGAACCACTTCGTTTGTCTGGAAAAAAAGATGGACAATTTATTATGTACCAAACCGTAGGTATTTCGTTGCTTCATAAGAGTAAGCATCAAATTAATCAAAAATATCAAAAGCAAAGATATGTTTCTAGGACAAATTTGGATGAAACAATTTCACCACATCAAAGAATAAATGAAAATAGAGACAAAAATCATTTTGATTTACTTGTTCCAGAAAATATTTTATCGTTTAAACGTCGTAGAAAAGCGAGAATTCTAATTTGTTTCAATTCAAAGAATGAAAATTATACATATAGAAATCCAGTATTTTGGAATAGAAAGAACATAAAAAACAGCAGCCGAGTTTCACATGACAATAATTATCTTGATAGAGAGAAAAATCAATTAATGAAATTAAAGTTCTTTCTTTGGCCTAATTATCGATTAGAAGATTTAGCTTGTATGAATCGTTATTGGTTTGATACCAATAATGGCAGTCGTTTCAGTATGTTAAGAATACATCTGTATCCGCGATTGAAATTCTGTGAATAATACAATTTTTCTATATATACCCTAAACCCTATTTCTATATACCCTATATATAATCTATATTAATCTATATATAATATAGGGTATATGAAAGTAAACAAATATACAGATCACGTACTTTTCTTGTCTCACATTTCATTCTAGTATTCAATATGAAATGAATTATGAATAATATCTCAATTAGTTTTCCAAATGAATCAATAGAAACTTCTTAATTTTAGGTCTAAATTCTTCGATGCAAAAATGTACCAATCTTTTTCTATTCCTATCTAAATCCAATTTCCAATTCGATTGATTGGTTTGAATTCAGAAAGGAGTTATTTGGATTAAATTATTGTATATACCACATCAAAATTAATGGCATTATTATTACTTATACTTATTACTGATCGGTAAAATCCATATCTGTACAAGGGGAAAGGAGAGTTTTTTATGGTAAAAAATTCAGTAATTTCTATTATTTCTCAAAAAGAAAATAAAGAAAATAGAGGGTCTGTTGAATTTCAAGTATTCAGTTTCACCACTAAGATAAGCAGACTTACTTCACATTTGGAATTGCACAAAAAAGACTTTTCATCTCAGAAAGGTTTGCGAAAAATTTTGGGAAAACGTCAACGACTACTAGCCTATTTGTCAAAAAGAAATAGAGGACGCTATAAAGAATTAATTGATGAGTTGGATATTCGAGAAATAAAAACTCGTTAATTTGAAGCATGATATCATTTGACGAGCTTAGTCTTGATGAGCTTAGTCGTTTAAATTTTGATGAATTTCTTTTTACTTTCAGCAATGCATGGAAGACTGACTCGGGAAAAACTTATGATTACACCAACTACAAGAAACGACCTCATGATAGTCAATATGGGCCCTCACCACCCATCAATGCACGGTGTTCTTCGACTAATCGTTACTCTCGACGGTGAAGATGTTATTGACTGTGAACCTATATTGGGTTATTTACATAGAGGAATGGAAAAAATTGCGGAAAATCGAACAATTATACAATATTTGCCTTATGTAACACGTTGGGATTATTTAGCTACTATGTTTACAGAAGCAATAACCGTAAACGGACCTGAACAGCTAGGCAATATTCAAGTACCTAAAAGGGCTAGCTATATTAGAGCTATTATGCTGGAGTTAAGTCGTATCGCTTCCCATTTGTTATGGCTTGGCCCTTTTATGGCAGATATTGGGGCACAGACCCCCTTTTTCTATATTTTGCGAGAACGAGAATTGATATATGACTTATTCGAAGCTGCTACCGGTATGCGCATGATGCATAATTATTTTCGTATCGGAGGAGTCACTGCTGATCTACCTCATGGCTGGATAGATAAATGTTTAGATTTTTGCGATTATTTTTTAACTGGGGTTGCTGAATATCAAAAGCTTATTACACGAAATCCTATTTTTTTAGAACGAGTTGAAGGCGTAGGTATTATTGGCGGAGAAGAAGCATTAAATTGGGGTTTATCGGGGCCAATGCTACGAGCTTCCGGAATACAATGGGATCTTCGTAAAGTTGATCGTTATGAGTGTTATGACGAATTTAATTGGGAGATTCAATGGCAAAAAGAAGGAGATTCATTAGCTCGTTATTTAGTACGAATCGGCGAAATGACAGAATCCATAAAAATTATCCAACAGGCCCTGGAAGGAATTCCAGGGGGGCCCTATGAGAATTTAGAAAGCCGGCGCTTTGATAGAATAAAAGACCCTGAATGGAATGATTTTGAATATCGATTTATTAGTAAAAAACCTTCTCCAACTTTTGAATTATCCAAGCAAGAACTTTATGTAAGAGTCGAAGCACCAAAAGGAGAATTGGGAATTTTTCTGATCGGAGATCAGAGTGTTTTTCCTTGGAGATGGAAAATCCGACCGCCGGGGTTTATCAACTTGCAAATTCTTCCGCAGTTAGTTAAAAGAATGAAATTGGCTGATATTATGACGATACTAGGTAGTATAGATATCATTATGGGAGAAGTTGATCGTTGAAATGATAATTGATATAACAGAAATAGAAGCTATTCATTCTTTTTTCAGATTGGAATCCTTAAAAGAAGTTTATGGGCTCGTATGGATGCTTGTCCCTATTTTCATTCTTGTATTAGGAATCACACTGGGTGTACTAGTAATTGTTTGGTTAGAAAGAGAAATATCTGCAGAGATACAGCAACGTATTGGACCCGAATATGCAGGTCCTTTGGGAATGCTTCAAGCTTTAGCAGATGGTACAAAACTACTTTTCAAAGAAAATCTTCTTCCGTCTAGAGGAGATACTCGTTTATTCAGTATTGGTCCATCCATAGCAGTCATATCCATTTTACTAAGTTATTCAATAATTCCTTTTAGCTATCGCTTTATTCTAGCTGATCTTAGTATTGGTGTTTTTTTATGGATCGCCGTTTCAAGTCTTGCTCCCGTTGGATTACTTATGTCAGGCTATGGATCAAATAATAAATATTCCTTTTTAGGTGGATTAAGGGCTGCTGCTCAATCAATTAGTTATGAAATACCATTAACTCTATGTGTATTATCAATATCTCTACGTGTGATTCGGTAAGACATAAAAATTCCTCCATTTCTTTTCTTTCTAAGAAGAAAGTTAAATTATTTGAATATCTATTTTTTTATTCATCATTAGGTTGATGAATTAAACCAGATAGTTATATGAGTGAAATAAAACGGCTTCTAAATTTGCTGTTAAAGAAATTCAATCTCATTTCCTATGTACAAGAATTAAGTGAAAGTAAACATAAGCAGTCAAGGCTGTTTACCCCAAGATTGGCTGATTAGTCATCATGGCTTGAAGCGGGTTTAAAAGATCAATTGTATGGGTTTTTTTCTATACTATTACCATAGAGGTATTACCCTAATGAGAGATTCAAAAAAAAATAAGTGGATGGTTAGGAAGACCAAGATACACAAAGGATTAGTAATGGAGATTCTTTAAATTATCCAATAGGATATTTTTTTATAGAAAAGTAATTCGAATTGGGGCTTTAAGTTGGTAGAAATGATTAAGAAGTACTCCCCATGATTTCGATCCAGAGTATGTTCCTGTCCACTGATTAAGTAAATAACTATCAAAACGAAGAAATCTTTTACTTTTGATAATACGAATAATGCCTCTTTTTCTGAGAAAGGAGAATAGGAACGAAATAAAATTCTTGTTATGTAATGCAATGTCTAAATGCTTTTTCGTAATCGAAAATGAGAAAAAGATAGGTTGAAATATCTATGTGATATTCCTCTAAAAATTATTTTTTTCATTCAAGGGTAAAGTTTTTAATTAACAAAGAAAAATGAAAATTTTTAAAATATGAGATCAATTCCGAAGCACTTTTTTATTATTTTATTATAAATCTAGCAGACAGAATTCCATTAGTCTAATTATAGGCCTTAGGATAAGAATTTGATTCTCTATCGATCTTACAAACACATCAACAAATACATCAATATAAATAAAGTTGAAAGGTTCTTATATTGATTTGTGACCTATGAGGAGCCGTATGAGGTGAAAATCTCATGTACGGTTCTGTAATAGTGACGAGAACAGTGATGTTATTGTCGACTATGATTATCTAACAGTTTAAGTACAGTTGATATAGTTGAAACACAATCAAAATATGGTTTTTGGGGATGGAATTTGTGGCGTCAACCTATAGGGTTTATCATTTTTCTAATTTCTTCTCTAGCCGAGTGTGAGAGATTACCTTTTGATTTACCAGAAGCAGAAGAAGAATTAGTAGCTGGTTATCAAACCGAATATTCAGGTATAAAATTTGGCTTATTTTATGTTGCTTCGTATCTAAATCTACTAGTTTCTTCGTTATTTGTAACAGTTCTTTACTTGGGGGGTTGGAATCTTTCTATTCCAAACCTATTTAGTCCTGAAATTTTTGACATAAATAAAAGAGGGAAAGTTTTTGTAACAATAATAGGTATCTTTATTACACTGGCTAAAACTTATTTGTTCTTGTTTATTTCTATTGCAACAAGATGGACGTTACCAAGACTAAGAATGGACCAACTATTAAATCTTGGATGGAAATTTCTTTTACCTATTTCTTTAGGTAATCTATTATTAACAACTTCGTTCCAGCTTCTTTCACTGTAAAGGAATAGAATATTCTTCATAACTTGTCTCAAACAAGAGAAAGAAACCAGTAAACTTATTTATAGATATTCAGATATGTTCCCTATGCTAACTCGGTTCTTGAACTCTAGTCAACAAACAATACGAGCTGCCAGGTATATTGGTCAAGGTTTCATGATTACCCTGTCCCACGCGAATCGTTTACCTGTAACTATTCAATACCCCTACGAAAAATTGATTACATCAGAACGTTTCCGAGGTCGAATCCACTTTGAATTTGATAAATGCATTGCTTGTGAAGTATGTGTTCGTGTATGCCCTATAGATCTACCCGTTGTAGATTGGAAATTTCAAACTGATATTCGAAAAAAACGATTACTTAATTACAGTATTGATTTTGGAATTTGTATATTTTGTGGTAATTGTGTTGAGTATTGTCCAACAAATTGTTTATCAATGTCCGAAGAATATGAGCTTTCTACTTATAATCGTCATGAATTGAATTATAATCAAATTGCTTTAGGCCGGTTACCTGTATCAATAATTGAAGATTACACAATTCGAACAATTTCTTCGAATTTATCTCAACTAAACAATGTATAAAACTCTTGATTCGCAAAACATTTAAAAATTCAAAAAAAAATAGCTTTTAGATTTTTTTGCAGTTAAAGGAATGAGGTTTTTGCTTGGTCAATACAAAAGAACGATTGGTTCGTAAGGGTCGTGGCTTTATTTTCATTTAAAATCAATTTTTATTCGAATAATGTAATATTTAATAATATAAAGATAAAGTTTTAACCTTTGCTTTCGAGAATAGATAAAAGTAATCCTGTACTTACATCAATCCAAATCACCTCCATTCAAATTGAATTCAATTAAGAAGTATCTTAAAAATAGGATAAATTTTTCCTGGTCAGGTCAAC